ATTAAATTCGAAGTATTAATTCAATTTAAAATTATGTTTCGAAATCTCATAATCCAATTTATCACTTTAGAAGTGACTGGTGGATAGAAATCACGATAATGTGTATTTTTTTCTCAAATATGTGATTGAGAGGGAAAGGATTTAATCCTTTTAGTTTCTATGTAAATTTTAGGAAATAAAGTTTTTGATCGGAATAGGAATCAAACCGAAAGCAAAGACCCTTTAACTAGTAACTAGTAAAGGGTTAAAAAAACGAATCACACTTTTACCACTAAACTATACCCGCTACAGTCCGATTATTGTATACAATCGGACCTTTTGTCAAACAGGGAAATTGACCAGAATAATACTAAATTAATAAAGTTAGTATCCTCTCAAAAGAATACAAATTAGAGTGTTGACCCTTTTGAGTTTTCGTGTATGGGACTATCATCCCTTCCCCTTTTATTCTTGCTTGAAGATTTCGTATTCGGTTTTCGAATTTTATAAAATACTAAGTTGTTTTCCAACCAGATAAATCATTCTTAAAAAGGCCCGGTTAGGGGCTGAACAGGCCGGGCCGTGGTAATAAAAAAAAGATGGGTCTTTTGAACAAGACCAAAAAAGGAGAAGTTTTTTATTTTACTTTTTTTTGTTGGCACTTTACAGCCCCTTTTTTATTTAACAAAATAAAATTGCTGCTAAAAAGTGTACATATCTATATAATATCTATATAATAGAGAAAGAAATATTCCTTACTTTATGTGTAATTTAGCAGTGTCTTCAGTCTTCAATTGGGAGAGATGGCTGAGTGGACTAAAGCGACGGATTGCTAATCCGTTGTACGAGTTATTCGTACCGAGGGTTCGAATCCCTCTCTTTCCTCTTCCGCTGATAACTTGATTTTTTTTGATTGTCCAAATACTTTTTATTCTTAGTTAAACATAAAAAAAATCCTCAAAAAATCTAAAAGAAACATACCTTTTATTCTTCACGCCCAGGATTACGTCCGGGATCATTAGATAGGAATCCAAAGATGAAGAGAGAAACAAAAAATATCACTACTGTGTAAACGAAGAGTTTGAGAGTAAGCATTCTAAAATCTCCAAGATAATTATAATTTTTTTTTTGAAAAAAAAAATAGAATAGGTCCTACAATTTTCTACTGCATATCCTCTGTGAAACAAAATCCTAAATAGAAAAATTTTTTCAGAAATTAATTTTGAATAAGAATTTTCCATTACAAAAAAAAAATATCCTTTATACCCGAAATTCATTATTGTGGGGATCCTAATTAATATTAATACCAAATTAAAATTAATAGAATAAGAATAATATGGGGCTTTCACTCGAAAAGGGTTCAAAAATGAAAAAATAAACCAGGGTAAGTCGGGTTTATTCCGACTAACCAACAAGTTGAATTGAGGGGTTCGTACTATAAAACATATATAATCCTATCAATTGTTTTAATTTTTTATAAACTAAAGTAAAGCGGTAATTTTATAGGTGATTTTTAAATTAAATATCTTATCGAAAACTTACAGCAGCTTGCCAAACAAAAGCTAAGAGAAAAAAGAGCACAGGTATGACGGGCATAACATCTACGATTGGATTCAAAAAAGCATAGGCTTCAGGCAATTTTCCAAAGAAAAGGCTATTTGAATATGAAAAAAAGGCATAATGACAGATCCCTATCAAACTACAAATATTAAGCATAGCAAACGTTTTGTTCTGTGAGATAATTCCATTTTGATTGAGTTATTTATAGAATATAAATATAGGGAAAAGGTAAAATGAAAGGAGACAAAGAGTCCCTCTTTTCTTTTGAATCCGCCCACCGCCCAATCAAAAGTCCTTCAATTCTCAAAATAGAATTGAAGAAATCATACTTTTCATACAATATCTTAATTGAATTCTATCTAATGATCAATAAATTAAGTTACATTCTACATTTACACGTATTAAAAACTTAATCTACTCTATAACTATTTATCTTGGAGTTGACAAAAAATCAATATTAATATTATTGATTATTCGTGTCGAATAGAAATCTAAATGGGGCGTGGCCAAGTGGTAAGGCAACGGGTTTTGGTCCCGCTATTCGGAGGTTCGAATCCTTCCGTCCCAGAGCATATCCTTTTTCCCCTTTATTATTATTATTGAATATTTGAAGTGTTGGAGTTCCTCTCTTTTATCTCGCAGACGGGGTATTTGACTTTTTTTACTTTTATGGTTTAGGCTTTTTTAGCCTACCAAAAATAGGAGCAACTTAATTGGAACTCGTTTGACTTTATACCTATCCAGACCATATGTTTTGGTTTATATCCAAGTATTCCGGAGGAAGAAGGTATTAAACTATCTTTCTCTGCTCGAATCTCATTAACAAAAATTTAACCAATTTAACTAATAAATTGTAGACTTTCTAAAGTCTAATTCTATAGATAGATATAGATAAAACTTCGAATCAAATTGAGCCGTACGAAGAGAAAACTTCCTATATATACGGGGGGTATTCTTCATTTACACCTATCTCAACGAGACGTCTATCAAATCATTGCAATTGATTTTGATCCCGAAGAGAAGGCAAAGACCCGCCGAAAGTGGGTTTTTATGATCCGATAATAAATAATCAAACTTATTGAAACATTCCTGTTATTCTATTGGACGGGAATCCTACTAGTAAATAGGGGATCAAGTTATTTTCTTCTACTTCGTAAATATATTATGTATTCATGAAATCCACGCTTTTTCCATTTTTCTCTTTTTTATTCCCATATTTCTACATTTTCTATGCAAATAGACTAGAATTAGATATGGACTTTATCGACCCAACACTACTTTTCATGTTTTTTCAATTTAACTAAGATATAAGATAGCGGGTGAAATTCAATTGAATTCTTTTGAGTTCCCACGTTATTCTTTTCTATTGACAACAGCGTATCGAACAAATATAATTCATAGTGATAAGTCAAGTCGGATCTATTTATTTAGGTCATCCCGTCATATGAGTTTGTTTTTTACTTTATTTCATTCAAATGGCGGGTTTTTTGATACATGAGTAATACGAGAGCTTCTTTTGCTTGATTGAAAAGGTAGATAAGAGAGTATTCGCCTTTAAAATAAATTTTTACATTTTATTATCTTTATTTATTTATTTTCTCTTTGTTGAATTTATTTTTATTCAGATTGTATCTATGCTATCTATGCTCCTTTTTTTATCCACTTATATATCGTATATCGTATCCAACTTTTATAGATTGTTTTCTCTTTGGGTTGCTAACTCAACGGTAGAGTACTCGGCTTTTAAGTGCGGCTAAGATTTTTTACACATTTTGATGAAGCAAGGGATTCGTCCATACCATCGGTAAAGTTTGCAAGACCACGACTGATCCTGAAAGGTAATGAATGGAAACAACAGCATGTCGTATTGATGGAGACTTCGAATACTATTTCATGCTTACTGGATGGGTCTTCGAGGTATTGGAAGAGAACAAAAAAAAGTTCAGTCGGGTTAATAAATGGATAGGGCCCTACGGTTTCAATTAATTCTAAAGAAAGACAAAGCAACGAGCTTCTATTCTGAATTTGAATTAGGTCCTGATCTAATTAGACGTTAAAAATCAAAAAATATTAGTACCGATGTGGAAAGGAGTTCTTAACCCATGAGTAAATTCTCGATTTTTCAATGAATCCTAACTATTGGAACTCTTCATTCTAAAATGGAGATGTGTGTGTATAAGAACCAGTATATTGATAAAGAAAGTTTTTCCAAAATCAAAAGAGCAATTAGTTTGAAAAAAGAAAGGATTTCTAGCCATCTTGTTATCCTATAACATTGAGGGAAGTGGAAAAGCGAGAGGATAGGGAATTCGTTGATAGGTTTACCTGTGTCCAGGGTAACTAGAATACCTTGTTTTGTCTGTATTGCACTATGTATCGTTTGATAACCCCTAAATCTTCTACTTTTGATTCAAATATAACTTCAAATGGAGAAAATGCGACGATATTCACAGTTTGATAGATCTCAACAGCAAGACTTTCTATATACCCTTAGCTTTCAGGAGTATATTTATGCCCTTGCTCATGATCATAGTTTTAATCGATCAATTTTGTTGGAAAATGCAGGTTATGACAGTAAATACAGTTTACTAATTGTAAAACGTTTAATTAATCAAATGTATCGACGGAATCCTTTTCTTATTTCTGCTAATGATTTTAACCAAAATCCCCCTTTTTGGCGCACTAAGAATTTGTATTCTAAAATGATATCCGAGGTATTTTCGTTTATTTTTGAAATCCCGTTTTCTATACGATTAATACCTTCTGAAGAACAGAGGGGTATATTAAAATATCAAAGTTTACGATCAATTCATTCAACATTTCCTTTCTTCGAGGACAATTTTTCACATTTTGATTCTGTGTTAGATATACGAATACCCCATCCTATTCATCTGGAAATCTTAGTTCAAATCCTTCGTTGTTGGGTAAAAGATACTTCTTCTTTGCATTTATTACGATTTTTTTTTCATGAATATTGGAATTTAAATAATCTTAGTGTCACAAAGAATCCCAATTTTGCTCTTTTAACAAAAACAAATCAAAGATTATTCGTCTTCTTATATAATTCTTATGTATGTGAATACGAATCCATTTTTATTTTTCTCCATAACCAATTTTCTCACTTACGATCAATATCCTTTGGAGACCTTCTTGATCGAATCCATTTTTGTGTAAAAAGAAAGATCGAAGGCCTTGCCAAAACTTTTGCTAAGGACTTTCAAACTAACCTATGGTTGTTCAAGGATCCTGTCATGCATTATGTTAGGTATCAAGGAAAATCTATTCTATTTTCGAAGGGTACATCTCCTTTGCTGAATAACTGGAAATATTACCTTGTCACTTTTTGCGAAAGTTATTTTGCCTTGTGTTTTCACTCGGAAAGGATCTATATAAAGCAATTAGCCAAGCATTCCCTTGACTTTATGGGCTATCTTGTAAGTGTGCGATTAAAATCTGCAATA